CCAGAGGAATAATTGGAACAAGGGTATCGAATTTCTTAATAGGATTCTTGATTAGAAATGCATTTTCTAGCATTTGACTCCGTATCATTGAAGGGTTTAGTCGCACAATTGAAAGATAACCCATAAAGTCAAGGGAATGATTGGATAATTGCTTTATATAGACCCTTTCCGAGTGAAACCACAAGTCAAAATTACATTGCCAAAAATTGACAAAGTAAGATTTCCATTTATTCATCAAAGGAGCCGTCCCCTTTGAAACCAGAATGGATTTTCCTTGATACCTAACATAATGCATGAAAGGGTCTTTGAACAACCATAAGTTGGCCTGCAAATCCTTAGCAAAGACTTCGACAATATGTTCTATTTTTCCATAGAAATAGATTCGTTCAAGAAGGGCCCCAAAGGATGTTGATCGTAAATGAGAAGATTGCTTATGTAGAAAGACGAAAATGGATTCGTATTCACATACATAAAAATTATATAAGAAGAAGAATAATCTTTGATTTCTTTTTGTTAAAAAATCCAAACTGGGTTTCTTTGTAGCAATAAGATTATTCCAATTACAATACTCGCGGAGAAAGAATCGTAATAAGTGCAAAGAAGGGGCATCTTTTACCCAATAGCGAAGGGTTTGAACCAAGATTTCCAGATGAACGGGGTGGGGTATTAGTATATCTAACACAAAATTAAAATGTGAAAAATTGTCCTCTAAGAAAGGAAATATTGAATGAATTGATCGTAAATTAGGAGATTTTAATATCCCTTTACGTTCTTCAGAAGATATTAATCGTATAGAAAACGGAATTTCGATAATAAATGAAAATCCCTCTGATATCATTTTAGAATACAAATTCTTGTTGCGCCCAAAAAATCGATTTTGGCTAGAATCATTAGCAGAAATAATAAAATGATTCTGTTGATACATTCGAGTAATTAACCGTTTCACAATAAGGAAACTGGATTTATTGTCATAACCTGGGTTTTCCAACAAAATAGCTCGGTTTAAACTATGGTCATGAGCAAGTGCATAAATATACTCCTGAAAGATAAGTGGATATAGAAAGCTGGGTTGTTGAGATCTATCAAACTGTAAATATCTTTGGATTTCTTCCATTTGAAATTCGATTTGAATCAAAGATAGACGATTTTGGGGTTATCAAATGATACATAGTGCGATACAGTCAAAACAAGGTATTCTAGTAAGAATAGATACCTCGGAAACAGGTAAACTTATCAACAGATTCTCTATTCCTTCTTTTTTCCATTTTTGGATAAGATAAGATTATAGTATAAGAAGATGATTAGAAATCTTTTATTTTTTCAACCTAACCGCTCTTTTGATTTCGGAAAAACTTTATTTATCAATATACTGTTTCTTTTACACACACATACATCTCCCTTTCATAACGGAGAATAAAAATAGTTAGGATTCATTGAAAAAATCGAGAATCCACCCATGGGGGAGAAACCCTTCCCGCATCGGCACTAATATATTTTTAACGTCTAATTAGATCAGGAAATAATTCAAATTCAGAACAGAAGCTCGTTGCTTTGTCTTTCCTTAGAATTAATTGAAGCCGCAGGGCCCTATCCATTTATTCATTCGACCTAACTTTATTTTGTTCGATTCCAAGACTTCAAACGAGTTTTTGTACCGACCCGGTAAGAATGAAATATTGTCAAAACTCTCCGTCAAGACGACATGCTATTTTTTCCATTCATTCCCTTTCAGGATCAGTCGTGGTCTTCCAAACTTTACCGATGGTATGGACGAATCCTTTGCTTCATCCAAATGTGTAAAAGATCCTAGCCGCACTTAAAAGCCGAGTACTCTACCGTTGAGTTAGCAACCCGAAAAGAAAAAAGCAAGTATAGAAGATAATCTATCGAATAGAAAATATAGGTATAATAAATAAAGAAGTGTATAAATTCTAAATACAACCTGAAATACAACCTGAATGAAAATAAATTAAACAAAGAAATTAGACGAAGCAATAAAACCATTGAGCTAACAAATCGAAAAAACATATTTTCTAATGAATTCGGAACATAAAAAAATGAATAGATCAGATGAAAATATAGGAAATTCTCAGATAAAATTAGATAAATAAAAAGAAAACAAAAAGAAAAAATAAAATTGAAAAAGAAATAAATGTCAAAATTTCTAGACCGATCCCCTTGTTATCTCCTTTTTTCAATCAATCAAAAAAAGCTCGTGTATCAAAAAACCCGTCGTTTGAATGAAGTAAAGTAAAAAACCAAACAAACCAAATAACTAGATCTAACTTCACTTATCACGATAGATTATATTTGTTCGATACACTGTTGTCAATACAAATGTTACGAAAAGAATAGAATAGAAAAAACAAAATACAAAAAAAAAGAAATTCAATTGAATTTCTTTTTTTTTTGTATTTTTTTCTTAGTTATTAGTTATTGTATTTTTTCTTAGTTATTAGTTAATAGTTAAATTGAAAATAAAATAAAAACCATCAAGGGGGCGAGAATGTCAAAATTTTCTAGGATCAAGAAAATAAGGTTTTGTCCTTATAGAACACAGGATTACATGGAAAGAATGATAAATAGATACGAATAGAGCGGGAAAGGGGGGTAAATAAAAAAGAGTAGAGAAAGGTTATCCAAAGTTATATACAAATCACTACCCCCCTCCTTTTTTGTATTTCCTTAATTGAATTTCGTTTGATTAGGGTGAAGTTCGTTAAAAACCCCCACCCTTTTTAAAATATCCTGAACAGTTCCTGTAGGTTGAGCCCCCCTTTCAAGGAAATAGAGAATAGCAGGAACATTTAAATAAGTTTGATTCTTTATCGGATCATAAAAACCTACTTTCTGAAGATCTTTTCCTTCTCTTCGAGATCGAACATCAATTGCAACGATTCGATAGACGACTCATTGAGATAGATGTAGATGAACAATACACCCCCCCTAGAAACGTATAGGAAGTTTTCTCCTCGTACGGCTCGAGAAAAAAGAATTGGATTTGAAGTTTTATCTATGGTATGGAATTCGAATAAATGACATAAATGACAAAAGGTTCCATAAAATCATCAAATCAATTAGACTATGGTTTAAGTCTTTTTTTTCTTCTTCGTTCCTGAAAATGAAAAAGAAACCATTTGTACTCATAACTCAAGTTAGATAAGTCTCAAAAAATTCAAAAGAGAATCCCTTAGGTAATTTCATTTATTGAGTGGTCTTTACCCCTTTTTTGTTTGTCTCGGTTAAAATCTATTTAGATTCTTAAGTCTGGCCCAGTTAGTGAGACGATTAAAACGGTGTTTACTTGTTCTGGGATCCTTTATCTTTGTTTTAAATCATTGGGTTTAGGCATTACTTCGGTGCTTCTTAATCCTTTCAAAATGGCAGCAACATACCCCTTTTTGTGATTTCCTTCTATCAAAGAATCCTACGGACGATTGATTCCCGCGCGATACACTTTGGATCGAAAGTGTTTGATTTATTCCAACAAATTTTCCTTTTGAATTGGAAACTTGCTCGAATGGGATCCTCTATATCGAAGATATATTCACGAAGTTGTTCCAATTTATTGATTTGCATTAACCCTAGATTCTAGTCCTGAGAAATGAATTAATACTTTCTACTCGAGCTCCATCGTGAACTATTTAGATTACCAACTGATGTCGAGCCAAGAGCACCTTCATTCCTATAGAAATCGAAAATGGTGGATATAAGAAAGAATCCACAACGGATCATGTCCTTCAAGTCGCACGTTGCTTTCTACCACATCGTTTCAAACGAAGTTTTACCATAACATTCCTCTAATTTGGAACCAGTATGGAATTGATTCAATTGTGGAATCATGAATAGTCATTGGTTTGTAGACATCGTAATCTATACCCCTTTCTTCTATAAGATATAATAGAGATTCTATATATAGCTAGAGATCAGTAAAGAGTTTTCTGAAGAAGTTTTAGCAAGTCCTCTTAATGAATTTTTAATTAATTAAAAAGATAAAAAGAATTTAATAATCAATTAATAGATTAAATAGGTTAAATATTTCAATTTGAAATCTTCCAATGGAAGGCCTTTTTCACAAAAATCGAATAGAAGGATACATACATATAGGCTAAACATTTCCTCATTTTATATGTATTTTGTTTAAGCTGTGGAGTTCAGCAAGATTTTGTTAATCTAATCTTGCCATAATAGAATAGAAAGTGAATAAAAGATAATAAAAGATATAAAACACTCCCTTCTCAAGTGTTACATAAATTTACAATTATTCATTAAGGCCAAACGCGAAATACTTAAAAAAGGGGATTCAAAGAAAATACAGTGGGTAGATATAGAACTACATATATAAACGGAATGCTTTACTAAATAACCAACTTCCCGAAACAAGACGGGGTTGGGCATATGATGAAAAGACCGCCCAACTTTTTTTTGTGAATTCAAACTCTTGGAATCAATGTTTTCTTTTTACCTGGATCGGAAATAGAGTCAATTCCATCTGCGTGTCATTTGAACTTGATTCAATTGAGTTTGTGTAAAAAAGATATGATTCATACATAAAAAATAAAAATCAGAAGCAAGATACATATGCCATCTAACATTAGACTTTACCTCGTTCAACAAAATCTTTATTCTATTCTAACATAATGAATATGTTCTGGGACGGAAGGATTCGAACCTCCGAATGGCGGGACCAAAACCCGTTGCCTTACCACTTGGCCACGCCCCATTTCGATTTCTATTTGACACTACTAAAGAATAATATCGGTATTCATTGTTTGTCAACTCCAATCTAATCTATTCTAGAGATATTTAGATTGTTATACTAGGATTTTAATACATGTCGATATAGAATTAAACTTAATTTATTGATCATTAAATATAATTCAATTAAGATATTGTATGAAAGTATGATTTCTTCTATTCTCTTTTGAGAATTGGAGGATTTTTGATTGGGTGGGTTAAAAAGAAAAGAAGGATTTTTTGTCTACCTTAATTTTTACCTT